TTTTATTTTATAGTAAAATTATTAAAAATGGTTTTATTAATTTAATAATTATATATATATATATATTAAATATTTAATGAATTAATAAAATTATTAATTTATTAAATATTTAAATAATTAATATATTAATAATATAATAATATAATATTTAATTAATTTTAAATTATATTAATTTTTTTTTATTTAAATGAATAATGATCGAACTATAATTATATTAATTTTTAATATTAATATTAGGGAAAGAAAAAAAAAAAAATTATTTAAAATTTAAAAATTAATATTAAATTTTAAATATATAAAAAAAAAAAAAAAAAAATTCTATATGATTTTTTTTACTTATAATAATAAATTTATTATGGTTTAAAATAATTTATTTATAGTTTATTTTACATATAAATTTTTGTATTAAATTATTATTATTTTAAAAATATTTAATTAAAATTTAAGTAGTAATTAATATTAAAAATTTAAGAAATTAAGATTTAGTAATATTAAAATTAATAACAAATTTTGTGCCAGCAGTTGCGGTTATACAAAAATTAAGTTAAATTTTATTAGTAATTTAATAATTAAGTATAATATTTAATTAAATTTTAAATTATTAAGTGAAATTTTAATTTAAATAAAATTAATATTAAATTTAATATTTAATAAATTTTAAAAATAAACTAGGATTAGATACCCTATTATAAAAAAATTTAAATTTAATACTAAAATATTAGATGATTATTCATTGAAACTTAAATAAGTTGGCGGTATTTTAGTTTATTTAGAGGAATCTGTTTAATAATTGATAATCCACGAATAAATTTACTTAATTTATAATTTTGTATATCGTTGTTTAAAAAATATTTTTAAATAATAATAATATTTTAAATTTAATAAATAAAAATTAAATCAGATCAAGATGCAGATAATAATTAAGAATATAATGGATTACAATAAATTTATTTAAATGAATTTTAATTTGTAAAAATTAATTGAAGGTGGATTTAAATGTAATTTTATTTAATTTATTAAAATGATTTAAAATTAAAATATGTACATATTGCCCGTCGCTTTCATAAATAAATTGAAATAAGTCGTAACAAAGTAGAGGTACTGGAAAGTGTTTCTAGAAATAACGAATTAGAGCTTGAATAAGTATTTCATTTACATTGAAATGATATTGTTATTACAATTAAATCGAGTAGAAAAATTAATAATTTATAATTAATAAAATTAATTTTTATATTAAAATTGGGGGATTTTAGTATTAATTAAAGAAATAATTATAATTTTTATAGTTTATTAGTATTGTGGAAGAATTTTGAAATATATTAAAAAATAATTGATTAAAAAGTAAATTTTATTTGTTGTATCTTGTGTATCAGAGTTTATTAAATATATAAATTTGTAAAAAATTTTTCTCGAATTAAAAAGAGATAATTAATTATAAAAGTTATTGTTTCATAAATATTTTAAATAATTAATTTGAAATGAAATGTTAATCGTTTTTTAATATATCTAGTTTTTTTAGAAAAAAATTTAATTTTAAATTTATTTATTTTAAATTTTTAATTAAAAATTAAATATTTAAAAATAAAATTTTATATTTTAAGGGATAAGCTTTAATTTAAATTTTTATAATAATTTAATAATATAATATTTAAAATTTTTAAAATTTATATTGTTTATAAATTTTAATTTATTATAAATAATTTTAATAAATTAATAAAATTTTAAAAAAATTTAATTTTATATAAAAAAATTAATATTAATTAATTAATATTAAGTTATAATGATAAAATTAGTATAAATTATTATAAGTAAAAAAAATCATATAATTAAAATTAAATAAGATAAAGGAATTCGGCAAATATTTATATTCACTTGTTTATCAAAAACATGTCTTTTTGAATAAATAATTTAAAGTCTAATCTGCCCACTGATTAATATTAAAGGGCTGCAGTAATTTGACTGTACAAAGGTAGCATAATCAATAGTCTTTTAATTGAAGACTGGAATGAAAGATTGAATGAAATATATACTGTCTCTATTTTAATATTTAAAAATTAATTTTTTAGTTAAAAAGCTAAAGTATTTTTAAAAGACGAGAAGACCCTATAGAGTTTTATAATTATTAAAATTAAAATTATTTATTTAAATAAAATTAAAATTTTAGTAATTATTTTATTGGGGTGATAAAAAAATTAATTAAACTTTTTTTTATGTTTAAACATAGATAAATGATTAATTGATCCAAAATTTTTGATTAAAAGAATAAATTACCTTAGGGATAACAGCGTAATTTTTTTTTTTAGTTCATATAAAAAAAAAAGTTTGCGACCTCGATGTTGGATTAAGATAAAATTTAAATGCAAAAGTTTAAAATTTTGATCTGTTCGATCATTAAAATCTTACATGATCTGAGTTCAAACCGGGGTAAGCCAGGTTGGTTTCTATCTTTAAATTATTAAAATATTTTAGTACGAAAGGAATTAATATTTAAATTAAATTTATAATAAAGATTTACAATAAATTAAAATTTAAAAAAAAAATTAATATAATAATAGTATATATATATATATATATATATACTATTTTGGCAGAAAAATGTAATGATTTTAGAAATCATAAATATATAATTTATTATATAGGTAGTAATGATAATAATTGATATTATATTAATAATATTAGGTTTATTAATTTTAATTTTAGGTGTATTAATTAGTGTTGCTTTTTTAACTTTATTAGAACGAAAAGTTTTAGGTTATATTCAAATTCGTAAAGGTCCTAATAAGTTAGGATTAATAGGAATTTTACAACCATTTTCAGATGCTATTAAATTATTTACTAAAGAACAAATTTATCCTTTATATTCAAATTATATTTCTTATTATTTTTCTCCTGTTTTAAGTTTTATTTTATCTTTAATAATTTGAATAATAATTCCTTATTATTTTAATATAATTAGATTTAATTTAGGGATTTTATTTTTTTTATGTTGTACTAGAATAGGGGTCTATATAGTAATAGTTGCTGGTTGATCATCTAATTCAAATTATTCTTTATTAGGTGCTTTACGTGCAGTAGCTCAAACTATTTCTTATGAAGTAAGTTTAGCTTTAATTATAATGTCTAGAATTATTATAATTATGGATTTTAATATTATAATATTTTCTAATTATCAAAATTTAATTTGATTTATTATTATAATAATTCCTTTAAGAATTTGTTTATTCTGTTCTATATTAGCTGAAACAAATCGAACTCCTTTTGATTTTGCAGAAGGTGAAAGAGAGTTAGTTTCAGGGTTTAATATTGAGTATAGAAGAGGAGGATTTGCATTAATTTTTTTAGCTGAATATGCAAGTATTTTATTTATAAGAATGTTATTTACATTAATTTATTTAGGTGGGTATGATTTATCTTATTTTTTTTATTTAAAAATTTCTTTAATTTCTTTTTTATTTATTTGAGTTCGTGGTACTTTACCTCGTTATCGTTATGATAAATTAATATATTTAGCTTGAAAAATTTATTTACCTATTTCTTTAAATTTTTTATTATTTTATATTAGTTTTTTAACATTATTATATAATTAAATTTAGTATAAATTAATAGAATATTAAATTCTTTCTTTGTTTTCAAAACAAATGCTTAACAAGCTCATTAATTATTAATTAAAAATTAAATTATCTCAGTATTTTCTTAATAAAGGATTAATTAAATAATATATAAAATAAAAAATTGTTAAAATTTGACCTGTAATAATAAATGGATTTTCTACTGGTCGTGCCCCAATTCATGTTAATAAAATTACAGTAATTACTATTGTTCAAAATAAGAATTGATTTAAAGGATAAAATTGTATTCCTATTATTTTTTTATTGAAAGTTATAGGTAAAATAATTAAAATTAAAATAGATGAAATTAATGCAATTACTCCTCCTAATTTATTAGGAATTGATCGTAAAATAGCATAAGCAAATAAAAAATATCATTCTGGTTGAATATGAATTGGTGTTACTAATGGATTTGCTGGAATAAAATTATCAGGATCTCTTAATATATATGGATTAGTAAGAGAAATTATAAGTAAAAAAAATAATATTAAAATAAATCCAATTAAATCTTTATAAGTAAAAAAAGGATGAAAAGGGATTTTATCAATATTACTATTAATACCTAATGGATTGTTAGATCCAGTTTGATGTAAAAATAATAAATGAATTATAGTTATTATAAGAATAATAAAAGGTAAAATAAAATGAAATGTATAAAATCGAGTTAATGTAGCATTATCAATTGCAAATCCCCCTCAAATTCAATTTACTAATATATTTCCTAAATAAGGAATTGCTGATAATAAATTTGTAATAACTGTAGCTCCTCAAAAAGATATTTGTCCTCATGGTAAAACATAACCTATAAATGCAGTTGCTATTAATAAAAATAAAATAATTACTCCAATTATTCACGTATATTTTAAATTAAAAGATTCATAATAAATTCCTCGTCCAATATGTATATAAATACAAATAAAAAAAAAAGAAGCTCCGTTTGCATGTAAAGTTCGAATTATTCATCCATAATTTACATTTCGATTTATATAATTTAATCTATAAAAAGCTAATTCAACATTAGCTGTATAATATATAGTTAAAAATAATCCAGTAAGAATTTGAATAATTAAGCAAAATGCTAATAATGATCCAAAATTTCATAAAGATGAAATATTTGATGGAGATGGTAAATCAATTAAAGATCTATTAATAATTTTTATTAATGGATGAGTTTTACGAATATTTTTATAAAAGTTTATCATTTGTTAATAATTTTTAAAAAGAAGATCGTAATGGACCATAAAAAATATTAGTAATTTTTACTACTGCAATTAATGTAATAAATAAATAAATAATTATTATTATTATAAGTATAAAAGTTTGATTATTATATAATTTAGAAATATTAATTTTATTTTCATTATTTATAAAAATAAAATTAATGAAAAAATTATTTATATCATTATTATTATTTCTTAAATTTAATCAATTTAAATTATTTCATATTAATAAATTTATTATTATAAGTAAAAAAAATCATAAAAATATAAATAATTTTATAAAATATGAGATTTTAAATATTTCATTAGATGCTATTCTTGATACATAAATAAATAAAACTAATAATCCTCCTAAAAATGTTAAAAATAAAATATAAGAAAATCAATATGTTTTGATTATTATTCCTGATATTAAACATATAAAAAAAGTTTGAATTAAAATTATTAATCCTATAGATAAAGGATGATTAAAAAAAAATATAATAATAGAAAATATAATAATATTTAAAGAAATAAATATTTTTGTTATTTCAAAGAATAGTTTATTAAAATAATAATTTTGGAGATTATTGATAAAGAAGTTTCTTTTTTCTTTGAAATTTTTAAAGAAATATCTTATTTTTGATTTACAAGACCAAAGTTTTATTTTAAACTATAAAAACTAATGATAATTATTTTAAATATGTGATTAGTTATATTAATTATATATATTATAGGAAATTTAATTTTTGTTTCTAAATATAAACATTTATTAATTGTTTTATTAAGATTAGAATTTATTGTTTTATCTATTTTTTTTTTTATAGTAATTATATTTAGTAATATTGAATATGAAATATATATATTAATAGTTTTTTTAGTTTTTTCAGTTTGGGAGGGTGCTTTAGGTTTATCTATTTTAGTTTCAATAATTCGTACTCATGGAAATGATTATTTTCAAAGATTAAATTTATTATAAAATTTAATTTAAATATTAAATCCACTTTTATTTAATTTATGATAAAATTTTTATTAATAATTTTTTTTATAATTCCTTTATGTTTTAAAAAAAATATGTTTTGAATGGTTCAAATAATATTATTATTATTAATATTTATATTTATAAATTTAATAATAAGAATTATAAATTATTGTAATTTAAGATATATATATTCTTGTGATATATTATCTTATGGTTTGATTTTGTTAAGTATTTGAATTTGTATTTTAATAATTATAGCTAGAGAAAATTTATTAAAATCAAATTTTTATTCAAATTTTTTTTTATTTAATTTAATTATATTATTAATTATATTATATTTAACTTTTAGAGCAATAAATTTATTTTTATTTTATTTATTTTTTGAGTCTAGTTTAATTCCAACATTAATATTAATTATTGGTTGAGGTTATCAACCTGAACGAATTCAAGCTGGAATATATTTATTATTTTATACTTTATTTGCTTCTTTACCTTTACTATTAGGAATTTTTTATATTTTTAATGAGTTAAATTATATAATAATTTATTTTTTAAAGTTTTTTAATTTTGATTATCATTTATTATATTATTGTATAATTATAGCTTTTTTAGTAAAAATACCTATATATTTTGTTCATTTATGATTGCCTAAAGCTCATGTTGAGGCTCCTGTTTCTGGATCAATAATTTTAGCAGGTATTATATTAAAATTAGGGGGATATGGTTTATTACGAATTTTAATTATATTACAAAATTTAGGTATAAAATTAAATATTATTTGAGTTAATATTAGACTATTAGGGGGGTTTTATATTAGTTTAAAATGTTTTTGTCAGGTTGATATTAAATCATTAATTGCTTATTCTTCAGTAGCTCATATAAGAATTGTTATTAGTGGTATTATAACTATAAATTATTGAGGATTTATAGGTTCTTATATTATAATAATTGGTCATGGATTATGTTCTTCTGGTATATTTTGTTTAGTAAATATTAATTATGAGCGTTTACATAGGCGAAGATTATATATTAACAAGGGTATAAAAGATTTAATACCTTCAATGAGTTTATGATGATTTTTATTACTATCCTCTAATATAGCAGCTCCCCCCTCAATAAATTTAATAGGGGAAATTAGATTAATTAATAGATTGTTAAGATGATCTTGAGTTTCTATATTTATATTAATGTTAATTTCTTTTTTTAGTGTGGGTTATAGATTATATTTATATTCATACGTTCAACATGGGGAAGTATATTTAGGTATGTATAGTTTTTACTCTGGATTGTCTCGTGAATATTTATTATTAATATTACATTGATTTCCTTTAAATTTTATAATTTTAAAAATTGATTATATGATAATTTGATTTTAAACTTAAATAATTTAATTAAAATATTGATTTGTGGGGTCAAAAATATGAAATATTCATTTTAAGTTATTTATAAATATTGTATTTGTTTTATTAGATTTTATTTTTTATTTGTGTTAAGGATATTAAATTTTTTTATGATAATTTATTTTATTATAAATCAAATAGTAATTTTTTTAGAGTGGGAAATTATTTCTTTTAATTCTATGAATATTGTTTTTAGGGTTTTATTAGATTGAATATCATTATTATTTATGATATTTGTATTATTAATTTCTTCTGTTGTAATTTATTATAGAAAAAGTTATATATTTTCTGAATTAAATTTAAATCGTTTTATTATATTAGTTTTATTATTTGTTTTTTCAATAGTTTTGTTAATTATTAGTCCTAATATTATTAGAATTTTATTAGGTTGAGATGGTTTAGGATTAGTTTCATATTGTTTAGTTATTTATTATCAAAATATTAAATCTTATAATGCTGGGATATTAACAGCATTATCTAATCGAATTGGTGATGTATTTATTTTGATGGTAATTTCTTGGATAATAAATTATGGAAGATGGAATTATTTTTTTTATTTAGATTTTATAAAAAATGATATAGTAATAATATATATTGGTGTTATAATTATTATAGCGGCTATAACTAAGAGAGCTCAAATTCCTTTTAGGTCTTGATTACCAGCTGCTATAGCAGCTCCAACTCCTGTTTCTGCTTTAGTTCATTCTTCTACTTTAGTAACTGCTGGGGTTTATTTATTAATTCGTTTTAATTTATTATTAGTAGATATATTTTTTTTAAAAATTTTATTATTATTATCTAGTTTAACTATATTTATAGCTGGAATTTCTGCTAATTATGAATTTGATTTAAAAAAAATTATTGCTTTATCTACTTTAAGTCAATTAGGTTTAATAATAAGAATTCTTAAAATAGGATTACCTGATTTAGCTTTTTTTCATTTATTAACTCATGCTATATTTAAGGCTTTATTATTTATATGTGCTGGAATAATTATTCATATAATAAATGATACACAAGATATTCGATTAATGGGGGGAATTAGAAATAAAATTCCCATAACTTCTTTATGTTTAAATATTTCTAATATGGCTTTATGTGGAGTTCCTTTTTTGGCTGGATTTTATTCAAAGGATATAATTTTAGAAATATTAAGATTAAGAAATTTAAATTTTTTTATTTTTATTTTATATTATATTTCTACAGGTTTAACAGTATTTTATAGATTTCGGTTAATAATATATTTAATAATTGATGATTTTAATTTATTATCTATTTTTAATTTATATGAAGAAGATTATATTATATTAAAAAGTATATTTATTTTAATAATAATAAGAGTAATTAGAGGAAGATTTCTAATATGAATAATTTTTACATATCCTTATATAATTTATTTGCCATTTAACATAAAAATAATGGTTATTTATGTTATAATAATTGGTTGTTTTTTAGGTTATTTAGTTAGAAGGATAAATATTTATTCACTGAATAAATTTTTAAAAACTTATAATTTAAGAAATTTTTTATGTGTAATGTGATTTTTACCTAATTTATCAACATACGGGTTAAATTTTTATTTTTTAAATTTTGGTCAAAAATTATTAAAAAATATTGATATAGGATGAAGTGAATTATATAGAGGTCAAGGAATATTTATAATTTTAAAAAAATATTCTATTTTTTATAGGTTTTTTCATTATAGAAATTTTAAAATTTATTTATTTAGATTTATTTTATGATTAATAATTGTTTTTTGTGTGTTTGTATTATCAATTTACTTAAATAGCTTATATAGAGTATAATATTGAAGATATTAAGGAAATTAATTAATTTTTAAGTAAAATAAACCATAAATATTTATAAAAATTGTAAAATTTTATTTTTACAATGAAAATGTAATGTTTTAATAAACTATATAAATATAAGAAATATTAATGGAATTAAACCACTAAAATTTAAGTTAGCAGCTTAAATTTATACTTTATATTTCTTTAATTGGAATAAAATTCAATTTTATCATTAACAGTGATATACCTCTTTTTGGTTTCAATTAATAAATAAGGAGTATTATTTTACTCTATCTTTTAAGTCGAAATTAAATGCAAACTGCTTTTTATTTTTAAGATAAATTGAATTTCATATCAATAATTTTTGATTGCAAATCAAATGTTTAATTTAAACTTTAATCCTGTATTTAAATATTTAATTTATTTTGTTCAATTAAGTATATTTTGGTTTCATTCATGATATAATCCTAATAGTAAAATAATAATAAAAAATATTTTTATATTTGTTCAAATGATAAAATTTGTTAATTTAAATAAGTTAATAATTGGAAATATTAATGCAATTTTTACATCAAAAATTAAAAAAATTATAGTAATTAAAAAAAAATGTAAAGAAAATGGAATTCGTGCAAATGATTTAGGGTCAAATCCACATTCAAATGGTGATGATTTTTCTCGATCTGAAAATGTTTTTTTTGATAAAATAATAGAAATAAATATTAAAATGTTACAAATTAAAATGATAATAATTGAGTTATATAAAATTAATAAAATTATTTATATTAAATAAAATTAAACTTTTTGATTGGAAATCAAATATACTAAATATATTATATAAATAATTAATTCCCCCATCAATAAATTGAAATATAAAGAAATAGTCAAACTACATCAACAAAATGTCAATATCATGCAGCAGCTTCAAACCCAAAATGATGATTATTTGAAAAGTGGTTATTAATAAGTCGAATTAAACAAATAAAAAGAAATATTGTTCCAATTATAACATGAAGTCCATGAAATCCAGTTGCTATAAAGAAAGTAGATCCATAAATTCTATCAGCAATTGTAAATGGTGCTTCTAAATATTCATATGCTTGTAAAATTGTGAAATAAATTCCTAATATAATAGTTAAAAATAATCTTTGAGTAGATTGTGAATAATTATTTTCTATAATAGCATGATGAGTTCAAGTTACAGTTACTCCTGATGTAATTAAAATAATTGTATTTAACAAAGGAATTTGAAATGGGTTAAAAGGAATAATTCCTAAAGGTGGTCATATAGATCCAATTTCAATATTAGGTGATAAACTTCTATGAAAAAAAGCTCAAAAAAATGATAAAAAAAAAAAAATTTCAGATACAATAAATAAAATTATTCCTCATCGTAATCCTTTTGTTACTAAAATAGTATGTTTTCCTTGAAGGGTTCCTTCTCGACAAATATCTCGTCATCATTGATATATTGTTAAAATAATAATAATATATCCTAGAATTAATAAATTTATACTAAAATTGTGAAATCATTTAGTAATTCCAACAACTAAAGTTAAAACTCCAATTGCTCCTGTTAATGGTCAAGGTCTATAATCGACTAAGTGATAGGGGTGATTAAAATTATTTTTCATTTGTAAATTTATTAATTTACTTCCCTAGAATATAATGTTCTTAAAATAGCAATTACATATGATTGAATAATAGCAACAGCAGATTCTAAAATTAATAATAAAATTTGAATAATAATTAATATAAATAATAAATAAAAAGAAATATTTGGTCCAATTCTCCTTAATAAAGTTATTAATAAGTGTCCTGCAATTATATTTGCTGTTAATCGTACTGCTAAGGTTCCAGGTCGAATAATATTTCTAATAGTTTCAATTAATACTATAAATGGCATTAAAATTGTTGGTGTTTCTTGGGGGATTATGTGAATAAATATATGTTGAGTATTATTAATTCACCCATATAATATAAATGATAATCATAAGGGTAAAGAAATTGATAAAGTTATAGTTAAGTGTCTTGTTCTAGTAAAGATATAAGGAAATAAACCTAAAAAATTATTAAATAAAATAAATGAAAATATTGAAATAAAAATAAATGTTGATCCATTAGAATTTGAATTTAATAATATTTTAAATTCTTTGTGAAGTTTATTTAAGATAAAATTTCAAAAAATAATATATCGATTAGGGATTAATCAAAATAAGTAAGGAAGAAATAAAATTCCCATAAATGTTCTAATTCAGTTTAATGGTAAATTAAGTAAATTTGTTGTAGGGTCAAAAATAGTAAATAAATTAGTTATCATTTTCAAATTAAATTATTTTTTCTTAAAAAATTAATTTTATTATTATTATTATTATTTAAAAAAATATAATAATTTATGATATTAAAAAAAATATAAATACAAATAAAAAATAAAAGAGAGATTATTCAATTAATTGGTATTATTTGAGGGATAAAAGAATATTATTTTATAATAATTTAAATTTGACATATTTATGTTATAATTTTAACTAATTCTTTTCATTAAAAGTAATTGCTAACTTACTATGAAATGGTTTAAGAGACCATTACTTGCTTTCAGTCATTTAATGAAGAATAATTATTAATTCATTTAATAAAATTTTTAATTGAAATTCTTTCAATTACAATTGGTATAAATCTATGATTAGCTCCACAAATTTCAGAACATTGACCAAAAAAAATTCCAGGACGATTAATGAAAAAATTAGTTTGATTAAGTCGTCCTGGATTAGCATCAACTTTTACTCCTAGAGAAGGAATAGTTCAAGAATGAATTACATCTGTTGCAGTAATTATAATTCGAATTTGGTTATTTATAGGTAAAATGATTCGATTATCTACATCTAATAATCGAAAATTATTAGATAGTAAATTATTATAGGGGGTTATATAAGAATCAAATTCAATATTGTAAAAATCTGAATATTCATATCTTCAATATCATTGATGTCCAATAGTTTTTAATGTAATTAGAGGATTATTTAATTCATCTAATAAATATAATAAACGTAAAGATGGTAATGCAATAAAAATTAAAGTAATAGCTGGTAAAATAGTTCAAATTAATTCAATTATTTGTCCTTCAAATAAAAAACGATTAATATATTTATTAAAAAATAAGTTAATTATAATATATCCCACTAAAATTGTAATTATAATTAAAATGATTAAAGTATGATCATGAAAAAAAATAATTTGTTCTATTAAAGGAGAAGCTCTATTTTGAAAATTAAAATTTGATCATGTTGCCATTTCTAAAAAAAGGATATCCTTTATAAATGGGGTTTAAATCCATTACATATAATCTGCCATATTAGATTTTAATTTCTTAAAATAGGAAGTTCATTATAAGAATGTTCTGCAGGGGGAAAATTTTGATATCATTCAATAGAAGAAGATAAATTTAATGAAAATAAAATAATTCGTTGATTAATTATTGATTCTCAAATAATTATTATTATTATTATAATTGCTAATATTGAAATATATGAACCTAAAGATGAGATAATATTTCATGAAATATAAATATCAGGATAATCAGAATATCGACGAGGTATTCCTGCTAATCCTAAAAAATGTTGAGGAAAGAAAGTTAAATTTACTCCAATAAATATTAAAATAAATTGAATTTTTAAATAGTAAGGATTTAAAGTTAATCCAGTAAATAATGAATATCAATGAATAAATCCCCCAATAATTGCAAATACTGCTCCTATTGATAAAACATAATGAAAATGTGCTACTACATAATAAGTATCATGAAGAGTAACATCAATAGAAGAATTAGCTAATACTACTCCAGTTAATCCTCCAACAGTAAATAAAAATACAAATCCTAATCTTCATAAAATTGATGGTCTATAATTAATTTGAGTTCCATGTAAAGTTGCTAATCATCTAAAAATTTTAATTCCTGTTGGAACAGCAATAATTATAGTTGCTGAAGTAAAATATGCTCGAGTATCAATATCTATACCTACTGTAAATATATGATGAGCTCATACAACAAATCCTAACAATCCAATTGCTATTATAGCATAAATTATACCTAAAGATCCAAAAGTTTCTTTTTTTCCTCTTTCTTGAGAAATAATATGAGAAATTATTCCAAACCCAGGTAAAATTAAAATATAAACTTCTGGATGTCCAAAAAATCAAAATAAATGTTGATATAAAATAGGATCTCCTCCTCCTGCTGGGTCAAAAAAGGATGTATTTAAATTTCGATCTGTTAATAATATAGTAATTGCTCCAGCTAAAACCGGTAATGAAAGTAAAAGAAGTAAAGCTGTAATTCCTACAGCTCAAACAAATAAAGGTATTTGGTCAAAAGATAAATTGTTAATTCGTATGTTAATAATTGTGGTAATAAAGTTAATTGCTCCTAAGATAGAAGAAATACCAGCTAAATGTAAAGAAAAAATAGCTAAATCTACAGATCTTCCACTATGTGCAATATTAGAAGATAAAGGTGGGTAAACTGTTCATCCCGTTCCTGCTCCATTTTCTACAATTCTTCTTGAAATTAATAATATAAGAGATGGGGGAAGAAGTCAAAATCTTATATTATTTATTCGTGGAAAAGCTATATCAGGAGCTCCTAATATTAGAGGAACTAATCAATTTCCAAATCCTCCAATTATAATAGGTATTACCATAAAAAAAATTATAATAAAAGCATGTGCTGTAACAATAGTGTTATAAATTTGATCATCTCCAATTAATGATCCTGGATTTCCTAATTCTGCTCGAATTAATAATCTTAAAGAAGTTCCAATTATACCTGCTCAAATTCCAAAAATAAAATATAATGTTCCAATATCTTTATGATTTGTAGAATAGAGTCATTTTCGCATAATAAAATGGCTGAGTTTATAAGCGATAAATTGTAAATTTATTAACAAGAAATTTCTTTTTTATTAAGTTTTATAGTCAAATATGATTTAAAATTGCAAATTTTAAGGTATAGTTATATATAATTATTAAGGCTTAAAGAATATTTCTTTATATATAATTTTGAAGATTATTAGTTTTTTTAACTTAAAACCTTGTATTATAAGTAAAAAAAAGTTCTTAAAATTATTCTAAATAAAGAGATGAATGAAAAAAAATTTAAGTAATATATTATTTTATTTTTAATTTTAATATTAATTCATTTTAATTTTAAATAATTAAATATTAATGATGAATAAGAGATTCGAATGTAAAAAAATAATAAAATTAATCTTATTATAATTAAAATAAAATTTAAAATAATAAATTTATTATTCATTAAAAAATTAATAATAATTCATTTTGAAAAAAATCCAATAAAAGGGGGTAATCCCCCTAAAGATAAAAGGTTGATTATGAATCTTATTTTAATCAAATAATTAATATTTATAAAAAATAATTGATTAATAAAAAAAACATTTATTATGTAAAATAAAAAACATAAAATTATAATTATAAATGAATATAATCTAAAATAAAGTATTCATAAATTTTCTCTAATTAAAATAGCAGTTAACATTCAACTTAAATTATTAATTGATGAAAAAGCTATTAATTTTCGTAGGGAAAGTTGATTAAATCCTCCAATAGCTCCAATAATAGAATTTAAAATAATAATAATAATTAAAAAATTTTTATTGAGGTAATAAGAAATTAAAATAATAGGGGTAATTTTTTGTCATGTTATTAAAATAAATCTATTAAATCATGATAAACCTTCAATAATATTGGGAAATCAGAAGTGAAAGGGGGCTGATCCTATTTTTATTAGAAGGGATGAATTGATTATAATAGAAATAAAATAATTTATTTCAAAATTTTTTAATAGTGATATTTTTAATAAAATACAAAATAATAAATTAATAGAAGCGATTGATTGGGTAAGAAAATATTTTAATGAGGCTTCTGAAATTAAAATATTTTTATTATTAGAGATTAGGGGGATAAATCTTAATAAGTTGATTTCTAATCCAATTCAACAACCAAATCAAGAATTTGATGAAATTGAAATTAATGTTCTAAAAAATAAAATAAATAAAAAAAATAATTTATTGGGGTTAAAGTTTAAGTAAATTTAAAATAAAAGAATTTCTTTAATTAAAATTAAAAATTTTAATTTATATTTTAGTGTAAGATGCACAGTAATTTTTGATATTATAAGATATAGTTTAATTCTATAAAATATAATAAAGGTAGATACTCTACTTAATTTATTCTATCAGAATAATCCTTTAATCAGGCACTTTATTGTTTAAAAAAAAGATATTATCTTTATGTTTGAGGTATGAACCCAAAAGCTTAAATTAGCTTATTTTTAA